TCAACTTTCTTGGAAATGATACAAAAAAAAATTTCTTTGTTGACAAGAGAAAAACTACCCTCTGATGAATTGTATGATCATTGGATTTATACCAATGAACAAAAAAAGAACAACTTGAGCAAAGAATTTAGAAATCGAATGGAAACTCGAAATAAAGGATCCATTACTCTAGATGTACTCGAAAAAAGAACTAGATTGTGTAATGATGAAAATAAAAAAGAATACTTGTCTAAAATATATGATCCTTTTTTGAAAGGGCCCTGTCGTGGAAGGGTCAAATTTTTTTTTTCATCCCCAATCCTAAATAAAATTTCTATAAAAAATTACATCGAGACAGGTTGGATAAATAAGATTCATGTTATACTTTTTAATACTGATCAGGAAAACTTGGAAAAACAAATAGATGCATTTGATAGAAATTCATTATCAACAGAAAAAAAACTTTATTTATTTCCATTTCCAGAAACTGAACAAGGAAGAATTAATTCAGAAGATCAAATAAAAATTTTGAAAATTTTCTTCAACGCAGTTATAACTGAGCCCAAGACTAAAAGAATTAAAAAAAAATCTATTGGAATAAAAGAAATAAGTAAAAAAGTTCCTCCGTGGTCATACAAATTAATCAACGATTTGGAACAACAGGAGGGAGAAAACGAAGAAAACGTGGCAGAGGATCATCAGATTCGTTCCAGAAAAGCCAAACGTGTAGTGATTTTTACTGATAACCATCAAAATACTGATGCTAATAGCAAAAATACTAATAATCCTGATCAAGCCGACGAAGTGGCTTTGATACGTTATTCACAACAATCGGATTTTCGTCGAGACATAATCAAAGGCTCTATGCGTGCTCAAAGACGTAAAACAGTTACTTGTGAATTGTTTCAAGCAAATGTGCATTCTACTCTTTTTTTGAACAGAATATACAAACCCCTTTTTTCTTTTGATATCTCCGGAATGATAAAATTCATTTTGAAAAACTGGATGTATAAAAAAACAACAGAATTAAGAATTTCGGATTATACGGAGGAAAAGACAAAAGAAAGTAAGAAAAAAAAAGAGGAAGAAAAAAGAAAAGAATACAAAAGAGAAGAGAAAGCACGAATAGAAATAGCGGAAGCCTGGGATAGCATTTTATTTGCTCAAGTAATAAGAGGATCCCTATTAGTAACCCAATCTTTTCTTAGAAAATATATTCTATTCCCTTCATTGATAATAGCTAAAAATATAGCCCGTATGTTATTATTTCACTTTCCCGAGTGGTCCGAGGACTTAAAAGATTGGAATAGAGAAATGCATGTTAAATGCACCTATAATGGTGTTCAATTATCAGAAACCGAATTTCCAAAAAATTGGTTGACAGACGGTATTCAGATAAAGATCCTATTTCCTTTTTGCCTTAAACCTTGGCACAGATCTAAGGTGTCACCCCCCCAGAAAGATCCGCTGAGAAATAAAGGGCAAAAAAACAATTTTTGTTTTTTAACAGTTTGGGGAATGGAAACTGAACTTCCTTTTGGTTCTCCCAGAAAACAACGTTCATTTTTTGAACCCATTTTTAAAGAACTCAGAAAAAAAATTATCAAATTGCAAAAGAATTCTTTTTTAGTTATACAGGTTTTAAAAGAAAGAATCCATTTTTTTTTAAACCTTTCAAAAGAAAGAAAAAAATGGGTCATGAAAAACATTTTATTTTTAAAAGGAATAATAAAAGAATTTTCAAAAAGAAATCCAATTCAATTATTTGGATTAAGAGAAATATATGAATTGAGTGAAACTAAAAAAGAAAAAGATGGGATAATCAGTAATGGGATGATTAATGAATCGTCCATTCAAATTCTATTTATGAATTTGAATTTGACAGAAAAAAAAATGAAAGATCTGGCTGATAGAACCAGCACAATCAGGAATCAAATAGAAAAAATTACAAAAGATAAGAAGAAAGGATTTTTAACTCCGGAAATCAATATAAATATTAGTTATAATAAAAGAAGTTATCCTACTAAACTATTAGCATCAAGAAAAAATATTTGGCAGAAATTAAATAAATTCAAAAGAAGAAATGTTCGATTAATCCACAAATCATATTCTTTTTTCAAATTTTTAATTGAAAGGATATACATAGATATCCTTCTCTGTATCATTAATATTCCGAGGATCACTACACAACTTTTTTTTGATAATTCAAAAAAAATGATTGATAAATACATTTACAATAATGAAAGAAATAAAGAAAAAATTGATAAAAGAAATAAAAATACAATTCGTTTTATTTGGACTATAAAAAAATCAATTTCGGATATTAGTAATAAAAAATCAAAGATTTTTTTATCCTCATTCTCACAAGCATATGTATTTTACCAATTCTATCAAACGCAAATTCGTAACTTGTATAAGTTAAGATATGTCCTTCAATATCAATATCACGGAACATCTCTTTTTCTTAAGAATAAAATAAAGGATTATTTTGGAACACAAGGAATTTTTCATTCTGAATTAAAACATAAAAATATTTGGAATTCGGGAATGATTCAATGGAAAAACTGGTTAAGGGTTCATTATCAATATGATTTATCTCCGATTAGATGGTATCGATTAGTACCACACAAATGGCGAAATAGATTCAACCGTATAGTGCAAAATAAAGATTTAAACAAAAAACATTCAGATGAAAAAGATCGATTAATATTAATTAATTACAAAAAATTAAATGATTTTGAATCAAATTCAAAATATAACTTTCAACAATACTATAAATATGGCCTTTTTTCATATAAATCGATTAATTATGAAAATAAGAAGGATTCACATATTTCTGTATCATCATTACGTTTAAATAATAAACAAGAGATTTGTTATAATTACAATAAGATATATAAAAAGGGTAAATTCGTCGATATGACAGGAGGTATTATTCCTATTAATTTAGAAGATGATGCTATTATGAATCTGGATAAATTTACAGATAGAAAATATTTTGATTGGAGAATTTTCGATTTTTGTCTTCGAAATAAAGTCGATATTGAGTCCTGGATCGATATCGATACCAATGGTAATAAAAATACTAAGACTGGGATTAATAATTATCAAATAATTGATAAAATGGATCAAAAAGGTCTTTTTTATCTTAAAATTTCCCAAAATAGAGGAATTACGGCATCCAACAAAAAAAAAGACCTTTTTGATTGGATCGGAATGAATGAAGAAATACTAAGTCGTCCCATATCGAATCTGAAACTTTGGTTCTTTCCAAAATTTGTGCTGCTTTATAATACATATATTATGAGACCGTGGATCATACCAATCCAACTACTTCTTTTAAATTTTAACGAAAATGGTAGTGAAAATAAAAACATCACTAGAAAGAACAAAAGGAATCTTTTTCTATTTTCGAATGAAAAAAAATCGATTGAATTAGAGAATCGAAATCAAGAAGAAAAAGAATCCGCAAGTCGAGATAATCTTGAATCAGATGCACAAAATCAAGCGAACCTTGGATCACTTCTCTCAAACCAAGAAAAAGCTATTGAAGAAGATTATGCAAGCTCAGATATGAAAAAACGTATAAAGAAAAAGCAATATAAGAGCAACACGGAAGCAGAACTTGATTTCTTCCTAAAAAGGTATTTACGTTTTCAATTGAGATGGGATGATTCTTTAAATCAAAGAATGATCAATAATATCAAAGTATATTGTCTCCTACTTAGACTGATAAATCCAAGAGAAATTGCTATATCCTCTATTCAAAGGGGAGAAATGAGTTTAGATATTCTGATGATTCAAAAGGATTTAACTCTTACAGAATTAATGAAAAAGGGTATATTAATTATCGAACCAGTTCGTTTGTCTATAAAAAATGACGGACAATTTCTTATGTACCAAAGTCTAAATATTTCATTGGTTCATAAGAGTAAGCCCAAAATTAATCAAAGATACCGAGAAAAAAGCTATATTGCTACGATTAATTTGGATAAATCCATTGAAAGACATCAAAGAATGGCTGAAAATAGATACAAAAATCATTATGATTTGTTCTTTGTTCCCGAAAAAGTTTTATCCACTAAAGGACGTAAAGAATTAAGAATTCTAATTTGTTTCAATTCACGGAAGAGAGATGGTATTCATAAAAATCCAGTATTTTGCAACAACGTAAAAAACTTTGTTTTGGATAAAAGAAAACATTTTGATAAAAAGAAACTAATTAAATTAAAGTTCGTTCTTTGGCCCAATTCTCGATTAGAAGATTTATCTTGTATGAATCGATATTGGTTTGATACCAATAATGGAAGCCGCTTCAGTATGATAAGGATAAATATGTATCCACGATTGCAAATTTGTTAATGATGCGTTTTTCATATATATTCTGTACCATATATGTATGATATGGTATATGAAACAAATAGTTGCACCCATGTATTGTCTTACCTTCCAGTCTGATACATGACTACGAATTCAATGCATGTATCAATATCCAATAGATCTATAAATGATTAACGGAATCTTCTTATTTTTTATTTTATTATTAGATTAGATCCAAAATTTTGTATCTTTTCTAAATGTAGAAATATATCATCCTTTCCTATTCCTATACGAATTTTCATATTCGTATTCCTATACGAATAAAATTGAAAAGAAAATTGGATTGATTAATTTTATTTGATAAAATTAGGAGTTCATAAAGAAATTAAGATTATTGTGTATACCAAATTAAAATGACTAGCATTATTCTTACTGATCAGTAAAATCCATTAAAAAAAAAGAGGATAGAAAATCCGTTTTATGATAAAAGATTCATTCATTTCAGTTATTTCACAAGAAGAAAAAGAAGAAAACAGGGGGTCCGTTGAATTTCAAGTATTTCATTTCACCAATAAGATACGAAGACTGACTTCACATTTGGAATTGCACAGAAAAGACTATTTATCTCAGAGAGGTCTACGTAAAATCCTGGGAAAACGCCAACGACTGCTCTCTTATTTGTCAAAGAAAAATAGAGTACGTTATAAAGAATTAATTAGTCAGCTGGATATTCGGGAATCAAAAACTCGTTAATTGAAAAAGGAATTTGAATTATTTGATTTTTTTATTAGATCTTGAATTTTAATGAACTTCTTTTCATTTTCAGCAATTCATGAAAGAATGAATCGAGGAATAACCTATGAATGTAACAACTACAAGAAAAGACCTCATGATAGTCAATATGGGACCTCACCACCCATCAATGCATGGTGTTCTTCGGCTCATCCTTACTCTAGATGGCGAAGATGTTATTGATTGTGAACCAATATTGGGTTATTTACACAGAGGAATGGAAAAAATTGCGGAAAATCGAACAGTTATACAATATCTGCCTTATGTAACACGTTGGGATTATTTAGCTACTATGTTCACAGAAGCAATAACCGTAAATGGACCAGAACAGTTGGGAAACATTCAAGTACCTAAGAGAGCCAGTTATATCAGAGTAATTATGTTAGAGTTGAGTCGTATAGCTTCTCATCTGTTATGGCTTGGCCCCTTTATGGCAGATATTGGTGCACAGACTCCTTTTTTCTATATTTTCAGAGAAAGAGAATTAGTATATGATCTATTCGAAGCTTCCACCGGTATGAGAATGATGCATAATTATTTTCGTATCGGAGGAGTAGCGGCCGATCTACCTTATGGATGGATAGATAAATGTTTGGATTTCTGTGATTATTTTTTAACAGCGGTTTCTGAATATCAAAAACTTATTATGCGAAATCCTATTTTTTTAGAACGAGTTGAGGGGGTAGGCATTATTGGTCCAGAAGAAGCAATAAATTGGGGTTTATCGGGACCAATGCTACGAGCTTCCGGAATCCAATGGGATCTTCGTAAAGTTGATCATTATGAATGTTACGACGAATTGGATTGGGAAATCCATTGGCAAAAAGAAGGAGATTCATTAGCTCGCTATTTAGTCCGAATCGCTGAAATGAGGGAATCGATAAAAATTATTCAACAGGCTCTGGAAGGAATTCCAGGGGGACCCTATGAGAATTTAGAAACCCGATTCTTTGCTAGAGAAAGGGATCCAGAATGGAATGATTTTGAATATCGATTCATTAGTAAAAAACCTTCTCCTACTTTTGAATTACCGAAGCAAGAACTTTATGTAAGAGTTGAAGCCCCAAAGGGAGAATTGGGAATTTTTTTAATAGGAGATCAGAGTGGTTTTCCTTGGAGGTGGAAAATTCGTCCACCTGGTTTTATCAATTTGCAAATTCTTCCTCAGTTAGTTAAAAGAATGAAATTGGCCGATATTATGACAATACTAGGTAGCATAGATATCATTATGGGAGAAGTTGATCGTTAAAATGATAATTGATACAACAGAAGTACAAGATATAAATTCTTTTTCTAGATTGGAATCTTTAAAAGAAGTCTATGGAATCATAGGGATGTTTTTCCCTATTTTGACTCTTGTATTGGGAATCACAATAGGTGTACTCGTAATTGTGTGGTTAGAAAGAGAAATATCTGCAGGAATACAACAACGTATTGGTCCCGAATACGCCGGTCCTTGGGGAATTCTTCAAGCTTTAGCAGATGGGACAAAACTTATTTTCAAAGAGAATCTTTTTCCATCTAGAGGAGATACTCGTTTATTCAGTATAGGACCATCCATAGCAGTTATATCAATTTTACTAAGTTATTCAGTAATTCCTTTTAGTTATCACCTTGTTTTATCTGATCTCAATATCGGTGTTTTTTTATGGATTGCCATTTCCAGTATTGCTCCCATTGGACTCCTTATGTCAGGATATGGATCAAATAATAAATATTCTTTTTTAGGTGGTCTACGAGCCGCTGCTCAATCGATTAGTTATGAAATACCATTAACCCTTTGTGTGTTATCAATATCTCTACGTGCGATTCGTTAAAACAGAAACTTTTCTTTATTCCTTTCTTTTTCGAAAAGAAATTGAATAGATATCTCCTTTTTTTATTCATCATTCAGTTTGATGACCTAAATCAGATAGTTGTATGAGTGAAAGGAAACAGCTTAGAAATTAGCAGTAAAAAGATTGAGTCTCATTTCCTACGTACACGAATAAAAAAAAAAGTAAATAGAAGCAAGACTTTTACCCCAAGATTGGTTGATTAGTCATCCTGGCTTGAAGCGGGCTCAACTCAAAAGATCAACCACATAGAGTTTTCACTATCGTTTCTATGTATTACGATAACGGGTGATTGAGCAAAAATCAGTGGATGGTTAGGAACACCAAAATACATAAAGGATTAGTAATGGAGATTTTTTATGTAAATTATCCAAAAGGAATTTTTTTTTTACATAACATAAAAAGAATAGTAATTGGGGCTTTAAGTTAGTAGAAATGATCAAGCAGTACTACCCACGATTCCGATTCAGAGTATACTCCTATCCACAGATTCAAAAATGACTATCAGGAACGAAATAATCCTTTTTTTGAAACCCCCCCTTATTTTTTTTTTCAAAAAGAAGAATAGGAACGA